TCCGAATTATTTGACCTACGAATGTGAATTTATGCGGAGATTCCAATAGAAGTCCCTTTGTCTCCTCTGTTACTATGAGTTAAATCAATAAACGGATGAAATCAATAAAAAAATGGAAGAATTCAAAGAATGGGTCGGAACAAAGAAACGTAAGAACGAAAGTTGTATGTATTTACAAAGACTCTCTCGATAGAAAGTAAAAAAGAGATATTTAAGTAGTTTTGCGGATTCAATAATATTTTTCCTTGAATTCGAAGTTCGTAGTTATTTCGACCGGATGAATCGTAGCGATGGAAGAATTAAGTCAGAATTCATTGGTTGGGTGTATCATTAACTATTTCTTTTTTTGGTACGAGGAACTTATCATGAATCCACTGATTTCTGCCGCTTCCGTTATTGCTGCTGGATTGGCTGTAGGACTTGCTTCTATTGGACCTGGAGTTGGTCAAGGTACTGCTGCGGGCCAAGCTGTAGAAGGTATCGCTAGACAGCCCGAGGCGGAGGGAAAAATACGAGGTACTTTATTGCTTAGTCTAGCTTTTATGGAAGCTTTAACAATTTATGGCCTGGTTGTAGCATTAGCACTTTTATTTGCGAATCCTTTTGTTTAATCTTATAAATAATAAAAAATTTTTTTTTCATTTTTTATTGCCTTAGGCCTTGTGCTTTGCTTTTTCGAATTATATCAAGATTTCATTCCTACAATTACTTATTCGTTGAAAAAATAACCCACGGGAAGGGCTGATTTGTGGATGAGGAATTAGCATGCCGACTCGCTTTCAGCCTTCCCCTTCGTAGTCCAAGGAGGCCCTGTTTAGGAAGGGTTGCAACAAAGAGGGTAATTAACAATTTCTTCTAAAATCGAATAGATTTTTTAGTCGATTTCGAAATAGGAAGAAATGGGAAAATCAGAATGATTATCCTCTTGATTATTCGCGCCATAAGAATCATTACCCAACCAAGATCCGCCCATATATATTAAGGGCGAAGTGATACAAAAAGAACTCTGTTCGATTTTTTAGTCTATCTATAAGAGGAGATCATATGAAAAATGTAACCGATTCTTTCCTTTCTTTGGGCCATTGGCCATCCGCCGGTAGTTTCGGGTTTAATACCGATATTTTAGCAACAAATCCAATAAATCTAAGTGTAGTGATTGGGGTATTGATCTTTTTTGGAAAGGGAGTGTGTGCGAGTTGTTTATTTCAAGAATAGGCTGGATTCAACCAGCTGTACTTTTTCCGGTATAACTAGGAACGAAAGGTGCACGAGCTTGCGAATTACTTCTAAATAAATTAATAAATCATATGTAAGAACCATAGCATTTCGTAATTGATTGGTAAATATACTTTGATTCTCTATCAACCAATAATGTAGGACCGTTAACATGGTTAAAGCTAAATCGTTTGAAGTCCAGACGCGGCATGGTACTCTTTCTACCACTATGTTAATATATATGTTAATATAGAGATGGTTTCAAAAAAAAATCATTTTATTGATATAGAACACTCATATCAATAAAATGATTTGAACTACTTATTGGATTTTATTCCCTTTTTAGACAATGCTGAATGGACAACCTATGTATTATTGTGTTTTAAAGTAAGAAAAACTTTTTGGATTGAAAAAAAAATAAACAACTTTGCTGACAATTACATATTTTTTGTTTGGTCAGAAGAGTCCTCCGAATCTTTTTGTCTTGGATTAGTGATTCCTTTCGATATTTTTATTTTCGAATATGACGAGAGAATAGAGGATAGGCTCATTACATTCAAAAAAAAGATATATGAATTTACCATACGTAATACGTAATCGAAGTAATTGAGCGTGAGAGCCAAATGAATTGAAAGATTCATGTTTGGTTCGGGAAGGGGTCATGGAAATTTTGAAATGAATGGAAATATAATCTACTTTCATTAAGTGATTTATTAGATAATCGAAAGCAGAGAATCTTGAATACTATTCGAAATTCAGAAGAATTAAGCAGGGGGGCCGTTGAACAGCTGGAAAAAGCCCGGGCTCGCTTACGTAAAGTAGAAATAGAAGCAGCTCAGTATCGAGTGAATCAATACTCTGCGATAGAACGGGACAAATTGAATTTGCTTAATTCAATTTATACGACTTTAGAACAACAAGAAAATAACAACAATGAAACTCTTCGTTTTGAACAACAAAGGGCGATTAATCAAGTCCAACAATGGGTTTTACAACAAGCCTTACAAGGAGCTCTAGGAACTCTGAATAGTTGTTTAAACAACGAGTTACATTTACGTACCATCAGTGTTAATATTGGCATATTGGGGGCAATGAAAGAAATAACGGATTAGTCCTTCTACTATCTACTGTAGGCATTATTTTTTATTTATTATTTTTTTTGTTTAGAATTAAGAAAGACTCATGGTAACCAGTCGAGCCGACGAAATTAGTAATATTATCCGCGAACGTATTAAGCAATATACTAGAGAAGTAAAGATTGTAAATACCGGTACCGTACTTCAAG